ACTAATATTTTGGATTCGTGTATTTCAGTTAAAAGACCTGAAGTAGCAAAACCCTGGGTAAAAATAGCACTTGGTCCAATTATTGTGCTTAGAAGATTTTGATTTTTTTTGAAATACGGGACTATATGAATCAGGGAAAAACTCCATGAAAGGAAGATTAATGATTCATATAAATCACTTAGTGGAAAATGTCCCGAATAAACCCAACGAGTAACTAATAATCCTGTTATACAGGAAAAAGTCATTATCATCCCCTTTTCGGATGAATCATATAGTTTTACGATTTCATCGACTAAAAAAGTTATGAAATGAATTGTAATTACAATTGAAACAATCGAAAAAGAAATATGAGTTAATATATGCTCTAAAGTTGAAAATATCATAATTTTTTTTAAGGAGTCCCATAATTATAAAAAGGAAATCGGAAATTGAATTCATTATAGGATCTATTTACTTTTTTTAGGAGATGACATGCCGCCACTCGGACTCGAACCGAGATGCTCTAGCACTGCTTCCTAAGAGCAGCGTGTCTACCAATTTCACCATAGCGGCTTGTCTTGAATTCATAATACCCTATGAATAAGCAATCGTCTAGATTTAAGAATTAAATTGTTGCAATATTTTTTAGGAAAGATTCAAATTGATGAATAAAAATTAGTTCAAATAGGTATTTGAAGGTTCATTATTTGAATTTAGGGTCTTAGTTTTAGTGTGTATTTTAGACTCTCCTCGACTTGAACTCTTGGAAAACTAGATAGTCCAACTATGAATTAAGGGATAGAACCCCCCCCCAAAAAAAAACATTTTTGTTTTGTTTTAATGAACTGTTTTTGATTTATTTGATTTCAAACATCGAAACCAAAAAATCCATTTTATCAATGAACAAAAAAATTTTGGATCAGTAAAAATTGACACATATTTATCCAAAAAAATTTGTTAAGTGTTTTTGAGTGGATTGATGGCAATAAATATATGGGAGTCTATATAGGAATTCATAGAAAATCCAAAAAGAAGAAAGTTGCACAAAAAGGTTTAGAATTTTAATCAATTAGTTTCAATGATTTTGATTTTTGACTCGCCTTTCTATAGAAAAAACGTGGATCTAGAGAAAAAAGGTATATTATTGTTTATATTATTGTAAGAAACAGGCTGATGGGGAAAATAATACTCCCCACCTTGGAAATGAGAAAATATACTAAAAAGACAATTACATATCTTATGTTTTTTTGTCAAAAAAAAGGATTCTTTTTTTTTTTTGAATTCAGTACAGTAAAGAGAAAAATCCTTATTCTAATTCTAAGAGCGAAACAAATTCCATTTCCTATTGATTAACTCAACAGGGAATGGAAAGCGGGAATTTTATTTTCGAAACGAAATGAGTCAATTTTTGAGTCAAGCCGATTCAGATTATTGTAACATGTTATGTTTTATTTCTTATTTTATTTGTTTGTTGCACAAAAAAACTTTTGGAATTCCCGGTAGAAATAGATTTCCCTAAGGAAAACGCTTTTAACGCTGCCCAATACCCCTTCCTTTTCCAAAAATTTTTACGAATACGCTTTTTTGATGCAGAAGTACGTTTTTTTGGAACTGCCATTTAAATAAAAATTAAGAGATTACTCATTGGTATAGCTGGATGTGAAAGACATCTATTGTTCAAAAGAAATTTGCGCTTTGCCAATTCATTATGTATTTCTTTTCTAGATAATATTTTTGATTCTAAAATCAAAAAGAATACATAAGATGCGTGAAAGATATGGGAAAATCACATAAACTATTTTTATTACTAAAAAAAAAAAAAAGAATATTCTTTTTTTTAGTAACTTGTCAAATTCGCGAAAAATATGCCTAATTTAACTTGAATTTGAAAGTTCGAAGGAGACTAGTAATTAATCTGCTTTTTTCATATGATTTGACCAATTGTAACTTCTTGATTTGAATATTTGAAGTATTTAGCAGAAACTTCTAAAGAATAAGTATAAAAAGAAATAAAAATTCAAAAATTCTATTTCTATTTAAGTTATTAAGTTAGTGCATATCTTTATTTTTTTATTGACTCCTTTCAAAAAGAGGTAAGATCCGGTGAATCGGAAACAATTAATATTAATTAAGAATTAAAAAACTTTTTTTATGGAACAGACATATCAATATGCGTGGATCATACCTTTCCTTCCACTTCCAGTTCCTATGTTAATAGGAGTAGGACTTCTTCTTTTTCCGACAGCAACAAAAAATCTCCGTCGTATGTGGGCTTTTTCGAGTATTTTATTGTTAAGTATAATCATGATTTTTTCAACTAATCTGGCTATTCAGCAAATAAAAAGCAGTTCTATCTATCAATATGTATGGTCTTGGACCCTCGATAATGATTTTTCTTTAGAATTCGGCTACTTGATCGATCCACTTACTTCTATTATGTCAATGTTAATCACTACTGTTGGAATTATGGTTCTTATTTATAGTGATAATTATATGGCTCACGATCAAGGATACTTGAGAT